AGTGTTGTTTTGTTGATTAAAATTGTGATCAGTTTGTATTTTTGTTTGACTTTTTTTGTAGTGGAAGAGGTAGGAATGTAGCGGTTTGTTGTGTAATCATCTAGGGGTTTTGTTGTGTCATGATTTGTTGATTTATGATAAAATCATGATGGTTTGTTTGATTTGCAATATAATGAAAACATAGAGGAAAAGTTTGATGATGTTTGATGTGTGATAAATTGTTTGGACAATGCAGGGAGATGCGGTTAAATTTTAAAGTGTCAAGATAAAAAAAGATGACGAAAAAAAAAAAAATGATGGATAAATTACAGTTTAGCTGTAAGTTCCTAGTAAGTGTATATAGAGAGACTATGCCCAGCGACCATTCAGTTTACCTGCATACTTAAGAGGTAAATAGCGCGCCCTCCATAAATGGGGTCAAAGTGCATCAGTGTTAAAGTATGCGACGGCTTACCCATCAAACCATGTAGCTTGATAAGTGGTTACGGGCGGTACCATGCGCGACGGTCATGTGATGGACATGTCAAGAGGAAGATATCACCTGCTACGCACTTGAAGGGCTTATTGAGATCCCCCCCAAAAGAAACAAAGTGTAGAAGGTCGGTATGCCGGAGTAAAGAGGTAGATAGAGGATTATTCATCCGACCACTTGTATCTGTGAAGAGCAAGTGAGACGGCTAGGAGCAGGTTATGATCCTGAAGTTACAACCAATAGCGCAAAAGAGCAAGTTTACTAGATGTATGCGCCTGAAGCCAATAACCTAAAGCACCATTAACGTTGAGTAGTTCGGTTCTCGTGAGAAATACGATCAATAGATAACCTGGTTCTCTGGCTTGAGAGTACCTGGAAGAGATTGGTCAAGGAAGGTTTGTGGTGGTGGGCAGAACGTATGACTACGAGCATTCAAAGGAGTGCTGGGACAATATCCGTTTCCGAGAGAGAGTAGTTAAGTATACAGGAATCATCCTGGGCATGCGGGTAACGCTTGCGGCTCGGCCGTAGGTAGGATCACTTGGGCTCTATGGCACCTGAAGCAAATATGTCCCTAGGAGTGACATGGCACGAACATTATCTATCTGTGGATCATGTTTGAGTTTTTGGAGGGGAGACATAGCGTATCTCTTTGGCCGTCCTACATTTCAGTAACAGCCTGATGTGGCAAAGAGTGTAATGCAGAGTTATACATACCCTGTAAAACATGAAGAAAATCATGTGGGGGGGAAAGGGGGGGGGAAGGGGGGGGGGGGAAGTAGGAATAATTGGGTTCCTGTAGTTAAAACGCTATAACAACGGCTTTTCAGGCCGTGGATCTCGGGGAGAGGCCGAGCAGGAATTTATGATGGAATTTGTCTTATTTTTGGGTATGTGTTTTGTTTTAGGGGGGTTAGCGGTTGCATCTAACCCGTCTCCTCATTATGGGGTGGTAGGTCTGGTTGTGGCTGCTGTTGCAGGGTGTGGTTGATTGGCTGGTTTAGGGGTTTCTTTTGTATCATTGGTGTTGGTTATGGTCTATCTAGGGGGTATGCTAGTGGTTTTTGTGTATTCAGTGGCGCTGGCGGCGGATCCCTATCCTGAGGCTTGGTTCGATTGAGGGGTTATTGGTTATGGGTTTGGGATGGGATTGGTTGTCGCGGCGGGGCTGGTTGTTGGAGGGGCAGTAGGATTTCTGGTAGTGGATGGTACGGTTAATAATGGGGGTTTATCGTCAGTTCGATTGGACTTTGATGGTGTGGCTGTGCTTTATTCGTGAGGGGTGGGGCTGCTTTTGATTGGTGGATGAGGGTTATTACTGACTTTGTTTGTGGTATTAGAACTTGTGCGGGGGTTATCTCGGGGGGCAATTCGGGCTGTTTAGATGTTTTCAGGGAGTAGTTTAGTTGAAAATGCCAGCTTTGGGAGTTGGTGATAAGGGTTTGACTCCTTTCTCTCTGAGATGAGGAAACTCTAAGAAGGGGTATAGCCTTCAGTCTTTGGTTTACAAGACCAATGTTTTGTATAAACTATTAGAGTTTTATAAGTTGAGTAGTTTATTCTCTAAGATGGAGGCAAGTGGGAATAAAACTAGGATGATTGTGAAGTAGGTGAAGGAGGCTAGCTGGCCAATGATGATGAATGGGTGTTCTACTGGCTGGCTGCCTACTCAGGTTAGAACGAGTACGTTAGCAACTAGGGCTCAAAATAGGACTTGCGAGATGGGTCGGAAGGTTATTGAACGTAGTTTGGATGTGTGGAGTAGTGGCATGAGGAATAGGACTAGAATGGAGGCGGCTAGGGCTAGTACTCCGCCCAGTTTGTTTGGGATGGATCGAAGAATAGCGTAGGCGAATAGGAAGTATCATTCGGGTTTGATGTGTGGGGGTGTGACTAGGGGGTTGGCTGGTGTGAAGTTTTCTGGGTCCCCTAGAAGGTTTGGGGAGAAAAGGGCTAGTGCAGCTAGGGAGAAGAATATTAGTGCGAATCCTAGGATGTCTTTTGTAGTGTAGTACGGGTGGAAGGGGATTTTGTCGCAATCTGAGGGGATTCCTAGAGGGTTGTTTGATCCTGTCTCGTGGAGGAGGGTTAAGTGGACTAGGGTTAGTCCTGCAATTACAAATGGTAGGAGGAAATGCAGAGCGAAAAATCGGGTTAGTGTGGGGTTGTCTACGGAGAATCCCCCTCAGGCTCATTCTACTAGTGTTTGGCCGATGTAGGGGATGGCTGAGAATAGGTTTGTGATTACTGTAGCCCCTCAGAATGATATTTGTCCTCAGGGCAGGACGTATCCTACGAAGGCGGTTGCTATTAGGGTGAGCAGCAGGATGACTCCAACATTTCAAGTTTCTTTGTTTAGGTATGAGCCGTAGTAGATTCCTCGGCCGATGTGTAGGTAGATGCAGATGAAGAAGAAGGAGGCGCCATTTGCGTGGATGTTGCGGATTAGTCATCCGAACTGTACATCTCGGCATACGTGGGCGACGGAGGAGAAGGCTAGGGCGGTGTCTGCTGTATAGTGTATGGCTAGCAGCAGGCCGGTGACAATTTGGGTAATTAGGCATGCTCCTAGAAGTGATCCGAAGTTTCATCAAGTTGAGATGTTTGATGGTGTTGGGAGGTCAATCAGGGCGTTATTGATGATTTTTAGTAGTTGGTGGTTTTTACGAAGATTAGGGGCCATTGGGTTTAGTTCTGTGTGGATGCGAGAATGACAAGGATTGACAGGGCGAAGGATCCTAGATAGGCCTTGATTAGGCCCGAATGTATTGTAGTTGCAGTTTTAGCCGCTATTAGCTGTAGGTTGGCTAGTCCCTCCGGCCCTAGTATTTTGTATCAGGAGAGGTCTACTAGGTGGGAGGCAATATTTTGGCCCCCGCTCAGGAGGTTGGTTGTGCTGAGGCGGTGCACTAGGGGGTTGAAGTATCCTAGCGACAGGGAGAAGTTTGAGAAGGTATTCTGTTTTGTTAGGATTAGGGTTTGGGCTATTTTTGAGATTTCTAAGGCTAGGGCGATTCCTAGGGCTGTGACTGCTAGGGCGGTGACTTTGATGTATAGAGGCATTGTTATGGGAGGGGTTTTTGTGGGGATGATGAACGAGGTGATGAGGAATCCTGCTGTGATGCTTCCTAGTGCGAGTCGGGTAATGGGGTAGATCACTGCGGGGTTGTTTTCATTTATTGGGGTAAGAGGAGGGATTCGAACGAAGCCGGTTTGTACTAGTACGGTCATGCGGATTGTATATACTGCGGTGAACGCTGTGGCTAGGAGGGTTAGGATTAGGGCTCAAGCATTTAGGTATGATGTGCTTAGGTTTTCGATGATCTGGTCTTTCGAGTAGAATCCTGCTAGAAATGGGGTTCCTATTAAGGCTAGGTTGCCGATGGTGAAGCAGGAGGTAGTTGTTGGTAGTATTTTTTGGAGACCGCCTATTTTTCGGATGTCCTGTTCTCCGTTTAGGTTGTGGATGATGGATCCAGAACATAGGAATAGTATGGCTTTGAAGAATGCATGGGTGGAGATGTGTAGGAAGGCGAGTTCAGGTAGGTTTAATCCGATTGTGACTATTATTAAGCCCAGTTGGCTTGAGGTAGAGAAGGCAATGATTTTTTTGATGTCGTTTTGGGTTAGAGCACATGTGGCGGCAAATAGGGTAGATAGGGCGCCTAGGCATAGGCATAGGGTCATGGCAGTTTGGTTGTTGCTGAGCAGGGGGTGGGTTCGGATTAGTAGGAAAATTCCGGCTACTACTATTGTGCTGGAGTGGAGTAGGGCGGAAACGGGGGTTGGTCCTTCCATGGCGGCTGGAAGTCAGGGGTGGAGGCCAAATTGGGCGGACTTGCCGGTGGCGGCTAGAATGAGGCCTAGGAGAGGGAGTGTAGGGGTTTGGGAGGTGGAAGCTAGTTGTTGGATTTCTCAGGTGTTTATAGTTGAAGCTAGTCATGCTATGCTGAGGATAAGTCCCACGTCTCCTACTCGATTGTACAGTACAGCTTGGAGGGCGGCAGTGTTAGCTTCTGCTCGGCCGTGTCATCAGCTGATCAGTAGGAAGGATATGATTCCTACTCCTTCTCATCCGATGAATAGTACGAATAGGTTATTGGCAACGATTAGAATGAGTATGGCCATTAGGAAGAATAGGAGGTAGGTGAAGAATTTTGTAATATAGGGGTCTGAGGCTATGTATCATGTTGCAAATTGTAGGATGGATCATGATACAAATAGGGCGATTGGGAAGAATGTGAGTGAGTAGAAGTCTATTTTGAGGCTGATTGGGATTTTAAAGTTTGTGATGAATTTTCATTCTCAGAGTGTGATTAGGCTTTCTGTCCCTGAGTAGATGTGAATGGTCATAGGGATTAGGCTGATTAGGAACGCAGTTTTGACCGTGTTTGTGATGATGGTTGGAGTGTTTTTTAGGCTATTTGATAGCATTGGGAATAGGATAGGGGTGAGGAGGGTTATTAGGGTTAGCAGTATGGATGTGGTTAAGATCAGTGATAGATCCATTACTTTCACTTGGATTTGCACCAAGATGGGTGGTTCCTAAGACCACTGGATTGCTGTTATCCTTTGAAAGTAAGGGGGCTGAGGTTTTAAACTCAGATGCAGGAATTAGCAGTTCCTGTTGGTTGAACCTCCCCTCGGCAGGTAAGAAGGGTTTAACTTCTATTTTTAGAGCCACAGTCTAATGTTTGGGTTAAAACTATACTTGCATGCGGAGATGCCTGAGATGAGCTCGGGTTTGAGAATAAGCAGGAATATGGGGATTACGTGTAGGGCCATGAGTAGGTGCTCTCGTGTGGAGGAGTTTTGGATGGATGTGATGTGGGGTGGTAGGGCCCCTCGTTGTGTTGTGATGAGTATGTATAAGGTGTATGAGGCAGTTAACAGGATTGCAGCCCCTGTTAGGATGATTGTGAGGGAGGATCAGTTGAAGAGGGCGACTACAATGGTTAGTTCTGCTATGAAGTTAGTTGTTGGGGGGAGTGCTATGTTTGTCAGGTTTGCTAGGAGTCATCAAGTGGCTATTAGTGGTAGGAGGGGTTGGAGGCCTCGTGTGAGTAAGAGGATTCGGCTGTGGGTTCGTTCGTAGTTGGTGTTGGCTAGGCAGAATAGTATTGAGGAGGTTAGTCCGTGTGAGATTATTAGGATTATTGCGCCTGAGAATGCTCATTGAGTTTGGATTATGGTTGCGGCTACGACTAGGCCCATGTGGCTGACGGATGAGTAGGCAATTAGTGATTTGAGGTCGATTTGTCGTAGGCAGATGGCGCTGGTCATTAGTGCCCCTCATAGTGCAAGGGTGATGAAGGGGTAATGTAGGTTGTTTAGTGCGGGGCTTACTAGGACAGTAATTCGCATGATTCCGTATCCTCCTAGTTTAAGGAGTAGGGCGGCTAGTAGTATGGAGCCAGCAATTGGGGCTTCTACGTGGGCTTTGGGTAGTCATAGGTGTAGGCCATATAAAGGGGCTTTTACTATGAAAGCAAGGAATAGGGCCATGCTGGCTGCTAGGCTTGATCAGGAAGAAGTTATTGTTGGGTGTGATAGCTTGATTATGGGGAAGTATAGTGTGCCGATGTGGTTGTGGAGGTGTAGGATGGCAATTAGTAGGGGGAGTGAGCTGGCGAGTGTGTAGAATAGGAGGTAGATGCCGGCGTTTAGTCGTTCTGGTTGGTTGCCTCATCGTGTGATGAGGATTAGGGTGGGGATTAGGGTTGCTTCGAATGCAATGTAGAAGAGCATTAATTCTGAGGCTGAGAAGGCTAGGAGGATAAATAGTTGGGCTAGGATTACTGTTGTGGCGAAGATTCGTTTGCGGATTGGGGGTTCTGTCTCTAGGTGGTTCTGGCTTGCTATGATTATGAGAGGTAGGAGTCAGCAAGAGAGCACTAGGAGGGGGGAGGAGATTTGGTCAATAGCGGTTCAGGAAGTTAAGCCTTTGCTTGGATAGTACGTTGGTGTGAGTCATTGGAGGCTGACGGTGGCGATTAGTAGGCTGTATATTGTGGTGTTGGTTCATAGGTGTTTGCATGGGGATAGGAAGGTTAGGGGGAGTAGTATTGTGGTTGGGATAATGATTTTTAGCATCGTAGGAGGTTGAAGTTGTGGAGATGGTCGGACCCGTGAGTCCGGGTAGAAGCTACTAGCAGGGCCAGGCCTACGCCTGCTTCGCAGGCAGAGAATGTAAGTATTAGAATAGGTAGGAGGGAGGAGGTTGGTGTTTGTGTCTGGATGGGTCATATGGATAGGCCTACGTATATTGACAGTATTATGCTCTCTAGACATAATAGGGCGGAGACCAGGTGGGTTCGGTGAAAGGCTAGGCCTATACTGCTTAGGATGAAGGCTGAGTAGAAGCTTAGATGAAGGGGTGACATAGAGAAAGTTATAGGGTGGGGGCTATAATCTGTTGAGTCGAAATCAACTGTCTTGGTTAGACTAACTTTCTGTTATTCTGCTCATTCTAGTCCTCCTTGAATTCACTCGTAGATTAGGCCTAGGGTGAGGAGGAGGACTACAATGTAGGCTCATGCTAAGGTAGTGATGGGGGATTGTAGTTGGGTTGCTCATGGTAGGGGGAGTAGTAGGGCGATTTCTAGGTCGAACAGGAGGAACAGGATTGCCACTAGGAAGAAGCGGACTGAAAAAGGGAGCCGGGCGGATCCTAGCGGGTCGAACCCGCATTCGTATGGGGATAGTTTTTCGGAGTCTGGGTTTGCCTGGGAGATTCAGAAGTTTAGTGTAGTTAGTAGGGCGCTTAGGGCTAGGGATGTGATGATTATGAACAGGACTATGTTCATTACTCTTCTCTGGATTTAAACCAGATTCTAAGGATTGGAAGTCGATTGTAATTAGTATACTAGAAGAGTAAGAGCCTCATCAGTAGATGGAGATATAGAGGAATAGTCATACGACGTCTACAAAGTGTCAGTATCAAGCTGCTGCTTCAAAGCCAAAGTGGTGGTTTGATGTAAAGTGGTATTTAATTAGACGCAGCAGGCATACTAGGAGGAATGTGGAGCCGATGATTACGTGGAGGCCGTGGAATCCGGTGGCCACAAAGAAGGTAGAGCCGTAGACGCTGTCAGCAATGGAGAAGGGTGCTTCGTAGTATTCTATGGCTTGGAGGGCGGTAAAATAAAATCCTAGTAGGACTGTGAGGAATAGGGCGTGGATTGCTTGTTTTCGTTTTGCCTCTGTGATGCTGTGGTGTGCTCATGTGACAGTGACTCCTGATGCTAGGAGGATAGCAGTGTTTAGGAGTGGGACGTCTATGGGGTCTAGGGGCTTGATTCCTACGGGAGGTCACTGCCCTCCTAGTTCCGGAGTGGGGGCTAGGCTTGAGTGGAAGAAAGCTCAGAAGAATCCTAGGAAGAAAAAGGCTTCTGATGTAATAAAGAGGGCTATTCCGTATCGTAGGCCTTTTTGGACTGTAGGGGTGTGGTGGCCTTGGAACGTGCTCTCTCGTACAATGTCACGTCATCATTGGAATATGACTAGAACTATTGAGAGTAGTCCTAGGATCAATAGTTGGGGGGAGTTATAGTGGAATCATATTGTTAGTCCTGAGGTGGTTAGGAGGGCGGCGGCTGCTCCTAGGATAGGTCATGGGCTGGGGTCTACTATGTGGTAAGAGTGTGCTTGGTGTGCCATTGTTAGGTTAGATGTTTTCTTGTAGGTATAGGCTTAGCAGGAGTACGAAGACGTAGGCTTGGATTATGGCTACTGCCACCTCTAAGATGGTTAGTAGGAATAGGATGAGCAGGGTTAGTAGAGAGACTATTGGCATTGTTGAAAACAGGGCTACTGTGGCTGTGGAGATGAGTTGAATGAGCAGGTGTCCTGCTGTGAGGTTGGCTGTTAGTCGCACGCCCAGGGCTAGGGGTCGGATTAGTAGACTTGTTGTTTCGATTAGGATGAGTGCTGGGATTAGGGGTGTTGGGGTTCCTTCTGGTAGAAGGTGGCCTAGGGAAATGGAGGGTTGGTTTCGTAGGCCTGTTAGCAGTGTGGCGAGTCATAGAGGGAAGGCCAGGGCTAGGCTTATGGATAGCTGGGTGGTTGGGGTGAATGTGTAGGGTAGGAGGCCTAGGAGGTTGGTTAGTAGTAGGAAGATTATGAGTGATGTTAGGATTAGGGCTCATTTGTGTCCTTTTTTGTTCAGTGGGGTTATTAGTTGTTTTGTGACTAGGTTGATGAATCATAGTTGGAGGGTAGAGAGTCGGTTGGTGATTCATCGATTGCCTAGTGAGGGGAGGAGGAGGGCTGGGAATATTGTTGAGATGAGGACTAGCGGGATTCCTAGGAGGGATGGGCTTGAGAATTGGTCGAAGAAGCTTAGGTTCATGGTCAGGTTCAAGGGGTAGTGCTTGGGATTGCAGTTGTTTTGCTGGATGGGGGGTTTATAGACACAAATGTGAGGAGTTTAGGTTGAATGATTAATGAAAAGGTTAGTCAGGAGGTGATCATGATAAAAAATCAGGGATTTGGGTTTAGTTGAGGCATGTCATTAAGGAGGGGGCAAATCCTCTTTCTTTAGCTTAAAAGGCTAATGCTGATTCATAGCTTCTTAATGATTGGGATGATGCTACGGAGAATCAGCTTTCAAAGTTGGCAAGCGGAGTGGATTCTACCACGATTGGTATGAAGCTGTGGTTGGCTCCGCAGATTTCTGAGCACTGTCCGTAGTAAACTCCAGGTCGAGGGGCTAGGAATGAGGTTTGGTTTAGGCGTCCTGGGATTGCGTCAGTTTTCACGCCCAGGCTGGGGACGGCTCATGAGTGGAGTACGTCGTCGGCGGTGACGATGACTCGGATTGTGGTGTTTATTGGGACAATGACTCGATGGTCGACTTCTAGTAGACGGAAATGGCCTGGGGGCAGGTCTGTTGTGGGTGTCATGTAGGAGTCGAATGTGAGGTTTTTCAGGTCTGTGTATTCATAGGTTCAGTATCATTGATGTCCGATGGCTTTGAGGGTCAGGTCGGGCTCGTTGATTTCGTCTATTATGTAGAGAATTCGTAGTGATGGTAGAGCCAGTAGTACTAGGACCATGGCGGGTAGGATTGTTCAGACTAGTTCGATTGCTTGTGCGTCGACTGTGTTAGATGTCAGTTTTCCTGTAAGTATGAATATTAAGAGGTAAAGTACTAGGCTGCAGATTGCCAGGGCGACCATTAGGGCGTGGTCATGGAATCCTATTAGTTCTTCTATGATTGGTGATGAAGCGTCTTGGAAGCTAAGTTGTGAGTGGTTGGCCATGTTGATACTGGGGTGTACTGGGCTTTCACCTGTAATTTAGTCCTGACAAGGCTATGTAATAGTTTTACTAACACCCCTTTATGAGAAAGAAGCATAAGTGGTCTATGCGGTTGGCTTGAAACCAACACATGGGGGTTCGATTCCTTCCTTTCTCGAACTTGGACAAAGGCTGGTTCTTCGAAAGTGTGGAAAGGGGGCGGGCAGCCGTGAATTCATTCAATGTTCGTGCTTGTTAGCTCTGGTTGGAAGGCTTTACGTTTTGATGCGAAGGCTTCTCAGATGATGAACACTAGCATGATTACGGCTGTTAGGGAGATTAGAGAACCTACGGAGGAGATGGTATTTCATAGTGTGTAGGCGTCTGGGTAGTCCGAGTATCGTCGTGGCATGCCGGCTAGGCCTAGGAAGTGCTGTGGGAAGAAGGTTAGGTTGACTCCCACAAATATTACTCCGAAGTGTGTTTTAGCTCATGTAGAATGTAGGGTGTATCCTGTGAATAGGGGGAATCAGTGGGTGAATCCTGCTAGGATTGCGAATACTGCTCCTATTGACAGTACATAGTGGAAGTGAGCTACTACGTAGTAGGTGTCGTGTAGGGCAATGTCTAGTGAGGAGTTTGCTAGGACAATCCCTGTTAGTCCTCCAATGGTGAATAGGAAGATGAATCCTAGTGCTCATAGTATTGGTGGGTCTCATTTGATTGTCCCTCCGTGTAGTGTTGCTAGTCAGCTAAATACTTTGATTCCTGTTGGGATAGCAATGATTATAGTTGCAGATGTGAAGTATGCTCGAGTGTCTACGTCTATTCCTACGGTGAACATGTGGTGAGCTCATACGATGAACCCTAGGAATCCGATAGAGAGCATAGCTCATACTATTCCTATGTACCCGAATGGCTCTTTTTTTCCTGCGTAATATGCTACTACGTGCGAGATGATTCCGAATCCTGGTAGAATGAGGATGTAGACTTCTGGGTGTCCGAAGAATCAGAACAGGTGCTGGTACAGAACAGGGTCCCCTCCTCCTGCGGGGTCAAAGAAGGTGGTGTTGAGGTTTCGGTCTGTAAGGAGTATAGTGATCCCGGCGGCGAGTACAGGGAGGGACAGAAGTAGGAGAACTGCTGTAATTAGGACGGATCACACGAATAGGGGGGTTTGGTATTGTGACAGAGCTGGGGGTTTTATGTTGACTGCTGTTGTGATGAAGTTGATTGCCCCCAGGATTGAAGAAATACCGGCCAGATGTAGGGAGAAGATAGCTAGATCTACCGAGGCTCCGGCGTGGGCCAGGTTGCCTGCTAGGGGTGGGTATACTGTTCAACCGGTTCCCACTCCTGCCTCGACTGTGGAGGAGGCCAGTAGGAGGAGGAAGGATGGGGGAAGTAGTCAGAAGCTCATGTTGTTCATTCGGGGGAATGCTATGTCTGGGGCTCCAATTATTAGGGGGACTAGTCAGTTTCCAAATCCTCCGATTATAATTGGTATAACTATGAAGAAGATTATTACGAAAGCGTGGGCTGTAACTACTACGTTGTAGACTTGGTCGTCTCCTAGGAGAGCTCCAGGTTGGCCTAGTTCTGCTCGAATGAGGAGGCTTAGGGCAGTGCCTACTATTCCGGCTCATGCGCCGAAAATTAGGTAGAGTGTTCCGATATCTTTGTGGTTGGTTGAGAATAGTCATCGGTTGATGAATGTCATAGGTAAGATGGCTGAGTGTTTAAGCGTTAGGCTGTAGTCCTTTTTACAGAGGTTTGATTCCTCTTCTTATCGGCTCTGTGGTGAAGTTCATAGTGAGTTGCAAGCTCATTGATGTACACTAATCGTGTGCCAGAGTCTTAGGCAGAGGCCAGTTGGTTAGGGCATATAGCTGTTAACTATAGAATTGTGGGATCGAAGCCCATCTGTCTAGTGAGTCAGCAAGGTCCTAGCTTAATTAAAGTATCTGAGTTGCATTCAGAGGATGCAAGTTAATATCTTGCGGGCTTTAACAGAAACTAAGAGGGTTTAACTCTTGTTTAAGGCTTTGAAGGCCTTCGGTTTGGGTAATCCTAAGTTTCTTTAAATAGCAGCGAGGAGTATGGGGGAAATGGGGAGGAGAGCGATGGACGTTGTAATTAGGATGGCAACTAGGGCGTTAGTTGGTTTGTTGGTGTGTCATAGTTTTATGTGGTTCGTAGTATGTGGGGGAAGTGTGATTGTCGTGCAGTATGCTAGTCGGAGGTAGAAGAATAGTCCCAGGAGGGATAGTAGTGAGATGATTGTTGCTGTTGGGGCTATGTCTTGTTTGGTTAGTTCTTGGATGATGAGTCATTTAGGCAGGAATCCTGTTAGGGGGGGTAGTCCTGCTAGTGAGAGTAGGGTTAGTAGTAGTATTGCATTTAGTGCGGGTGCTTTTGTTCATGCAGTTATTAGCGTAGTTAGTTTTAGAGCTTTGATTGAGTTCATAGCGAGGAAGACAGCTGCAGTTATTAGGGTGTACAGATAGAAGTTGAGTAGGGTGAGTTTTGGGCTGTAGGTGATGATGATGGCCATTCATCCTAAGTGGGCGATGGAGGAGAAAGCTAGGATTTTTCGTACTTGTGTCTGGTTTAGCCCCATTCATCCGCCCAGGCCTGCAGAGAGGATGGCTATGGTTGTTAGGAGGGTGGGGCTTAGTGAGTGGGAGGTCATGTAGAGTAGTGCTATTGGTGGCAGTTTTATGATAGTAGATAGTAGTAAGCCGGTAGGTAGGGAGGACCCTTGGAGTACTTCTGGGAATCAAAAGTGGAAGGGGACTAGCCCTAGCTTCATGGCGATTGCCGAGGTTAGAATTAAGCATGATGTTGGGTGTGTTAGCTGGGTAATGTCTCATTGGCCAGTGTATCATGCGTTGGTTATGCTGGAGAATAGTACTAGGGTTGAAGCAGCTGCTTGGGTCAGAAAGTACTTTGTTGCTGCTTCAATGGCCCGCGGGTGGTGAGATTTTGAGATTAGCGGGAGGATGGCTAGTGTGTTAATTTCCAGGCCCGCTCAGGCCATAGCTCAGTGGTTGCTTGTGATTGCGATGGTTGTTCCTAGTAGAAGGCTGGTAGTAAAGATTAGTTTTGCTTGGGGGTTCATTAGCAGGGGAAGGGGTTAAACCATCATTTTCGGGGTATGGGCCCGATAGCTTGTTTAGCTGACCCTACTAGAAAATAATATAAGGGAAGTATGGAGGGTTTTGATCTCTCTAGTGTGGGTTCGATTCCTACTTTTCTAAGGTTTAAACAGGAAATGAGAGGGTTGGTGTACCTCTATGTTCACCTTATCAAAGTGACCCTTAGTGTTCAGGCACATTTCCTTTGGTTTTTCTTAGGTATGGGGGGAGGCCTGCGTAGCAAATTGGTATGCTGATGTGTCACAGGAACAGGGCTAGGGTTATGGGTAGGAAGTTTTTTCACAGTAGGTGCATTAGTTGGTCGTATCGGAATCGTGGGTAGGAGGCACGGATTCATAGGAATCCTGCGGAGAGTAGTAGGACTTTTGTAGCTAGTACCATGGGGAATAGCTCTTGGGGAGGGTTTAGGAAGCTTGGGTTGAAGAACAGGATGGCTGTTAGTATGTTTATAAGTATGATGTTGGCGTATTCAGCTAGGAAAAAGAGGGCAAAAGGTCCTGCTGCGTACTCTACGTTAAACCCTGAGACTAGCTCTGATTCCCCTTCTGTCAGGTCGAATGGGGCTCGGTTTGTTTCGGCCAGGGTGGAGATGTATCACATTATAGCTAGGGGTCAGCAGGAGAAGATGAGGTATAGGGGTTCCTGGGCAACTGCTAGGGTGCCGAGAGTATAGTTTCCGCTGATGATGATGACAGATAGTAGGATAATTGCTAGGGTTACTTCGTAGGAGATTGTTTGGGCTACTGCTCGTAATGCGCCGATTAAGGCGTATTTTGAATTGGAGGCCCATCCCGATCACAGGATGGAGTACACAGCTAGGCTTGACATGGCTAGTAGGAATAGTAGTCCAAGGTTCAGGTCTGCGAGGGGGAATGGGATGGGCAGTGGAGTTCATACAGAAATCGCTAGGAGTAGGGCTAGTATTGGGGTTATGAGGAATAGAATGGGGGAGGATGTTGAGGGGCGAATGGGTTCTTTGATGAATAGTTTGATCCCGTCTGCTAGGGGCTGGAGGAGGCCGTATGGTCCTACAATGTTTGGTCCTTTTCGACCTTGCATGTAGCTTAGGATTTTACGTTCGATTAGGGTGAGAAAGGCTACTGCAATTAGGATTGGGAGGGCATAGGAGAGGGCTATGGTTAGGTTAATTAGGAGGGGGTGGTTAGTCATGTGTTGGTTTAAGCTAGGGAGAGGATTTGAACCTCTGAGTTAAAGGACTTAAGCCTTTTGCATTTTCCGAGCTCTGCCACGCTAGCTTGCCCTTTTCTAGGGCGTAATGTGTGATAGCCTTTCGTAATTTAGTTGTCTTCATTACTTAAGGCGAAGGCTTGCTTGTGGTATTGGCCTCACTTTTCCTCTCCTTTCGTACTGGGAAGAGTTCATCATAGATAGAAACCGACCTGGATTACTCCGGTCTGAACTCAGATCACGTAGGACTGTTAATCGTTGAACAAACGAACCCTTAGCAGCTGCTGCACCGCTAGGATGTCCTGATCCAACATCGAGGTCGTAAACCTCCTCGTCGATACGGACTCTCGAAGGAGATTGCGCTGTTATCCCTGGGGTAGCTTGGTCCATTGATCAATTGTATTGGGTCTGGTTGCTATTAGCACGTTGAGGGGTTGCTCTTAGTTTAGAGGTATGGTCTAATTTTTGGAGGTTTTGTTTTGCTCCAAGGTCGCCCCAACCGAAAAACGCGGACCAATAACCTGTGTGTCAGTGAACCCGGTGGGTGGATAGGTGATCCAGGGTGGTCGCTGGTTTTAAAGTTCCACAGGGTCTTCTCGTCTTATGGGTTTATCCCTGCTTTCGCACAGGGAGATCAATTTCACCGATTGCCTGTAAGAGACAGTTAAGACCTCGTTTAGCCATTCATACTAGTCTCGATTTATGGGACAATTGATTGCGCTACCTTTGCACGGTTAGGATACCGCGGCCGTTGAACGTGAGTCACCGGGCAGGCATCACCTTCAATACTTGTCTACTGTTTGCTGAAGGCTATGTTTTTGGTAAACAGTCGGGCCTTGACGTGTTTGCCTAGTTCCTTTTACAGGTTTTAATCTTTCTTAGTGGACGCTCCTCTGTCGGGTTAACAAGATACTTAATACTCTGCTTGTTTGATTGGTCGTATATTGGTTATTTGTTAATAATGTACAGATGTAAGCTTGCGTCGTAGAGGGAGGACCCAGGTTACTCATTCTAGCATTAATTCTCCTATTTGTATATAGGTTAGCCTGTTACTGGGGAGGGAGTCGTGTTGTTCTTATATTTTTGATGTACTGAGCTTTAACGCACTCTTTGTTGATGGCTGCTTGAGGGCCCACAGTAGTTTTTGGGGTTAATTACTTATCCGCTCGTGGAGATTGTATTCTTTTTTAAAGGAGCTGTACCCCCTTTAAATTGCCCTTAATTCGCTTCATTAGGGTTCGTGAGTTTCCTTGGAGAAGAATTAAGAGTGAACTTAGATTCGTCTCACAGGCAACCAGCTATCACCCAGCTCGATTGGCTTTTCACCTCTACCAACAAGTCATCCCACTCTTTTGCCACAGAGACGGGTTCGCTCATAATAGCTGCTCGTAGGTAGCTCGCTTGGGTTTCGGGGTGGCAAACTTAAATTCATTTTGCTTGGTTTTTCTTGCTAGACCATGATGCAAAAGGTACAAGGGTTGATCTTTGCTGTTTATAGCTTAGTTTTCACTGCTATTTCATCTTTCCCTTACGGTACGTGATCTCTATCGCTCCAATGGTGTCTTTTCTATCGCCTATACTGGGACTAGTAAATGCTTTAGTTGGGTGTGTTAAATAGCTTTGTTATTCCAGGTCAATGTAGATTGGGCTAGAGTTTGGCATCAAGACGATCTGGGGTGAGCAGATATTTTTCAGGCGTAAGCTGAATGCTTTTGTTTAAGCTACGTCTTGGTAGCCTAAGTGCACCTTCCGGTACACTTACCTTGTTACGACTTACCTCCTCTTCGGCTGAGTAACTTATTAGTTTATGGGGGGGGGGGGTCGCCTGCGAGGAGGGTGACGGGCGGTGTGTACGTGCCCCAGAGCCGGCTTAAAGAGGGCTCGATTGTCCCACTTTACTGCTAAATCCGCCTTCCAGGGACTGTTTCATGTCCCTTTGCCGTAGTGTTCTAATCTAGAAAATGTAGCCCATTGCTTCCATCCCATAGGCTATACCTTGACCTGTCTTACTAGCGTGGTTGGGCTATTGCGTCCACTGTTGGGCTTTCAGGGTAGGTGGGCTGGCGACGGCGGTATGTAGGCTGTTACTGGCGAGGGATGGTCAGGTATATCGTGGATCATCGATTACAGAACAGGCTCCTCTAGGTGGGTTTGGGGCACCGCCAGGTCCTTAGAGTTTTAAGCGTTAGTGCTCGTAGTTCTCGGGCGGATGCTTCGGTAGCATTAAGCATCAAGATTTAGGGCCAGGCATAGTGGGGTATCTAATCCCAGTTTGGGCCCTGGCTTTCGTGGATTTCAGTTAATCGTTGTTCTAAGATCTTCTTTAATGGAGGGGGCCTTATGGGCATCATGGGCTTGTGACGGCTCAGCTGCCTTTTAATCTTAGTTACTTGGATAACGTGGAACCACGCTTTACGCCGTTATAATGTTAATTTGGGTTTCCTGTATGACCGCGGTGGCTGGCACAGGATTTACCAACCCTAGATTTGCTATGGCTAAGTCAAGTTTACACTCATTGCTTAATGTTTACTACTGCTGATAACCCGTGGGGGTGTGGCAATTGCGAGGCGTCTTGGGCTACAATTGGGAGTGAGCCTGATACCTGCTCCTATCTACCTGTGTTGAGGTGTCCAGGGCGTTTACACCGGAGCGCGGATACTTGCATGTATAATCCTAGCAAAAACTAACAGTAAGGTTGGGACCAAGTCTCTTGTCCTTGGGTGTTTGTGGCATCCATCTTGACATCTTCAGTGTCATGCTTTTTATAAGCTACAAGGAC